GGATCCTTTACTTATACTCAAAAAATTGGGATTTTTTTTTTTGATCCAATTCAAAAAAAACTTATGTTTCATAATTTTGGAATTCAATTTGTCAATTTAGAATTGATTCTTCTCGGATACAAATTACGATAATTTATATTATTCCTCGAATTGTTCGTTGAGAGGAATAAAGGATAAAACAAACCTCTTTAAGTAAGAAATAAAGTTTTTGATCGGGATATTAATCAAACGAGGGATCCCTTAACTTTTAAGGGGTCCGTAGAACGAATCGCACTTTTACCACTAAACTATACCCGCTGCTCCAATGCTATTATTGCATATAAATGGACCTTTTGTCGAACCAGGGAATCAGTCGTAATAAAATAAATAGGAGCATACGTTTATACTAATTAGAGTGTTGACATGTTTCGTAAGGGGACCGACCGACCTCCTAATCAAATTAAAAAAAAAGGGGGGCTAATCTAATTTTTTTATTTTGTTTTTGATGAAGCTGAAGGTGTTTTGTTTTAATAAAAACATCTCGACAAAACTACTTAATCCATAAAAATGCATTGTACAAGAATCCTTAGCTCCATTCTTTTTTTTTTATTTAGATACGTTACCGGAAAAAAAAGAGTAAAAAAATGTCATTTTGATCTTATATCATTTATCATTTTAGTTTTAAATCAAAAAGTCTTTTTTTTTTTTTTATGTTTGATCATGTTTAAATAACAGGTATTTCATTTTTTTTTTTTTTCAAATAAAAATACATTCAAAAAAAAAATCATTGTTATCCAGGATTCATGCGAACAGCCCCAGAGCCCGGCAGGGCACTGGCCGGGCTCTGGCTGTATCAAAAGAAACCACAAAAAAATGGAATAAATAGAAATATGATATATAATATATAAATGAATAGAGTATGAATAATATATATATATATGTAATGTTCTATTATTCTAATAATAATAATGAATAGAAATCAATCAAATCCATTACAAATAAAATAGAAAAAAAAAGGAGAGAGAGATAAGATATAAACAAAAAGTCTTTTTTCAAGCCCTACTTTTTGTTTTGTTTGTTTATGCAATGTAACATAAACATAATATGTATATTTCAATTGGGGAGAGATGGCTGAGTGGACTAAAGCGTCGGATTGCTAATCCGTTGTACGAATTTTTGTACCGAGGGTTCGAATCCCTCTCTTTCCGTTTCCGTTCATGATTTGGTATTTTTTTTCTTTTGAACTTATGGAGCTTCCTTTGTTTGTTTTCTTTGTTTGATTTTTCTCTTTACCGGTTAAAGATATACAATAGATAAAATCCTAAAGATTTTTCAAAATCTAGCACAAGCAAGGAAAACATATAAAACTAAAAATATTTTTTTTTATTCTTCACGTCCTGGATTACGTCCTGGATCGTTAGATAGGAATCCGAAGATGAAAAGAGAAACAAAGAATATCACTACCGTGTAAACAAATAGTTTTAGAGTAAGCATTACAAAATCTCCAAAAAAAAGACAGAGAAAGAGAATAGATTCTCTTATATAACACATTATGTTTCTTTTGATACAAAGTTTCTAAGAAATGAAGTGATTTCAAGGAAATAGAAAAAAATTCGGAAATTTCTTTCTTTGTAGGAAGAGTCGAGCCTTTTATTACTATTACCAATATAGTATTACCAATACCAATATACTATTACTAAGATTTGTATTACAAAAAATTTTCTTTCACATCCACAACCCAGGTACTGGTGGTGGACTCAAATCTAATACAAATCTAAAAAAAAATAGAAGGATTTCTCAGTGGAAAAAACGTAAGAATGAGGAAATAATGAGATGGTCCAGATTTTTCTTGTCTCTCCAAAAATTTCAATATTTGAATCGAGGATTCACACTGTAAGACTTATCTGATCTTTTAAATTGTTAAAATGTTCGAATTTTTGTTTTCGAATAAATTCCGAATTTTTTTAGGACATTTATTCAAATTCAAGATCTCATCGAAAACTTACAGCAGCTTGCCAAACAAAAGCTAAAAGAAAAAAGAGTACAGGTATTACTGGCATAATATCTACAATTGGATTCAAAAAAGCATAGGCTTCAGGTAATTTCGCCAAGAAAAAACTACTTGAATAAAGGGCGGAGTGAATACAAATACAGACCAAACTAAAGATATTAAGCATAACAAACATTTTGTTCTTTAAGAAAATAATTTTTTTTTATTACAATCTTTATTGTATATTATTGTATATATGTATAATTTATATTAGAATATATTAAGAATTATATATATACATAATTAATATAGATTTAGATTCTAATAATATATTCTAATAATATTATTATAGAGTATAATATTAGAATTAATAAAATATATTCCACTAAAATATATAATAATATATATAAATTTGAAATAAAATAATTATTATAATACTAAAAATAAGTATCTTAGTATTTATATATCTATAAATTATGGATAATAATTAATATTATTATCTATTAATAAATTAGTAAAACTAAAAAAAATCAAATACAATCAGACCCTCCAAAATCCTTATTTAATTTGAACTTATCTAGTTCAAAATCTTTCCAGTCTGACAAAAAAAAGAAGAAATGAGACTTTCATACAATATCTTAATTGAATTCTATGTAATGATCAATAATTTCAGTTTGATTCTATATCTATGCATATCAAACTCCTAGCAACAATTTATTCTATGGATTTTTTGAGGTGGAATTGACGAACAACCAATACCAATAATAGTGTTTATTAATGTCGAATCAAAAATGGGGCGTGGCCAAGCGGTAAGGCAACGGGTTTTGGTCCCGCTATTCGGAGGTTCGAATCCTTCCGTCCCAGAGCATATCCATTCATGATGTATATCCTATTTGTATTCAAATAGGATCTCAGGATAAAAAAAATGAACCCCTTTTTTAATCATTCGTCTCTAATCTAAATCGAGTCGCTTTTGAATCCACATTTTCAAAGTCGATCATTTTTTTGTAATCACTATGGATAATATTATAATAAATATATATATGAAACAATATATAGATATATGCAACAATATAGATATATATATTAATTTATTATATTAATAAAAATGGATATCTTCTTTTTTCATATATATTTCTCTTTTATTTTATTTATATATATCATTATTTCTAATATTTACTATATATTTAATATATATATTAATATATATTTGAATTGAATAAATTCATTTTTTTTTCTATTTTAATTTTACAAAACAAACTATCAAATCGAATAGAAAATTTATTCATACAATATCGAGTTAATTTGAGTTTTTTTTACTTCTTTACTTTAGATTTCGAAATTGTCCATTCATATAGAAGGAAAACCTAGAAGTAAAAAGGATAGATTATTATGTATCGATTGAATCAATGACTATTCACGATTTCATAATTGAATCAATTACATACCGGATCCAAACTAAAGGAATGTTATGGTAAAACTTCGTTTGAAACGATGTGGTAAAAAGCAACGTGCGACTTGAAAGACATGATTAGATTAGCTGTGGATTCTTACATCCGCTATTTTTTTCTAGTATATAGAAATGGAGTGCTCTTGGCTCGACATCGTTTGTTCTGTTCCACTAGAACTCATTGTTTGGAGGACGGGAGAGGGGTTGATGATGTAAATAGTACACGATGGAGCTCGAGTTGATTCATTTCTCAGGGGCAAGTATCTAAGGTTAGTGAAAATTAATAAGTTAGAACAACTTCGTAAGTATATTTTTGATAGAGAAATCGAAAAGATCCAATTTGAGCAAGGTTAAAGAAAAAGTCAAATTTGTTGGAATTGGTAAAACTATTTCGATCAAAAGTGTATCGTGGGAATCAACCCTCTATTTGTATGATTCGTTGAGAGAAAGAAAAAGAAATGGTATGTTGCTGCCATTTTGGAAACGATTAAAGATCCCCGAAGTTATGTCTAAACCTAATGATTCAAGGAAAAGCTAAAAGATACTGGAACAAGTAAATACCATTTTCAAATTGTCTCAACAAACAATTCCATTAGAATAACCATTCTATTAGAATGAATAATAAAATGGATTCTAAATAAGACGGGCAAGAAAAGGGGGTAGAGACCGCTCAATAAATGAAATACCTAAGGTTTTTGTTTTCCTTTAAGTTATTTGAGAGTTATCCAATTTGAGTTATGAGGTTGCGAATACGAGGAGTTCTTTTTTTTTTTTAGAAACAAAAAAGAGAATAAGAAAAAAACTTAAATCACAGTCTAATTGATTTCATGATTTTATTGATCTATTTGACATAATAATTTTATACATAGACATAATTTTTGAATTTTCTCGAGCCGTACGAGGAGAAAACTTCTTATACGTTTCTATGGGGGGGTGTATTGTTCATCTATATCTATCCCAATGAGCCGTTTATCGAATCGTTGCAATTGATGTTCGATCCCGAAGAGAGGGAAGAGATCTTCGGAAAGTGGGTTTTTATGATCCAATAAAGAATCAAACCTATTTAAATATTCCTGTTATTCTATATTTCCTTGAACAGGGCGCTCAACCTACAGGAACTGTTCAGGATATTTCAAAAAGGGCAGGTGTTTTTGGGGAGCTTTCCCCTACTCAACAAACGAAATTCAATTAATGAAATTAAAAAAAGGAGGGTGTGGATGACTTCTATATAGATTTATAGAACTCTTTTCTTTTTTTATCCCCCCTCCCGCTCTCCATACCTAATTTTATATTTCTTATTGTTGACATAAAATGATGTTTTGGATAGCCACAAAAATGGATTTTTATCGGTCTTCAATTCAAAATGAAAAAAAAAAAAATGGATGGAGATAGAAGATATAGGAAAAGGCAAATGAATACTGACTAAATGAAGTAATTGGGTCTATAAATCCATTACCCCAATGAGGTGATTTTTTTTTTTTTTTATTATTATATAAAAGAGAAGAGAATTAATAAAATTGTATTCTAGATTATATTATCTATATTATATCTTTTTATTATTTATTTGATTATTGTTATTATATTTTTTATTTGATTATTGTTATTATATTTTTCAATATATTATTGAATTTAAATATTCGAATTTATATTATATTAGATTAGAATACGTTTTCTATAAAAAAAAAAAAAAGAAAAATAATCGAATTGAAAAAGAATTCCAGCACATATAGTGACATATATAGTGAAATAATACTCCTGGTTCTCACGAAAAAGAATCATTTTTTTTTATACCCACTCGCTCGTTATTATTATCAGTTACCAATCCTAGTGATTGGATTTATATACTTTTTTTGATAGTAAACAAGTGAGATATAATATCCAAAATATTCTATTTTAATGTTTAATGATTTTTCATCGAATGACTATTCATCTATTGTATTTTAATGTTAATAGAGGAAAAAACTCTATGGAAAAATGGTGGTTCAATTCTATGTTGTTTAATAGGCAGTTAGAATACGGGTGTGGGCTAAGTAAATCAATGGATAGTTTTGGTCCTATTGAAAATACCAGTGTAAGTGAAGACCCAATTTTTATTGATATGGAAAAAAACCTTCCTAGCTGGAATGATAGTGACAATTCTAGTTACAGTAATGTTGATTATTTAGTCGGTGTCAGGAACATCCGGAATTTCCTATCTGATAAAATTATTTTAGTTAGGGATAACAATAGCAAGAGGAACAGTTATTCCATATATTTTGATATTGAAAATCAAATTTTGGAGATTGACAATGATCATTCTTTTCTAAGTGAACCAGAAAGTTTTTTTTATAGTTATAAGAATTCTAGCTATCTGAATAATGTCTCTAAGAGACATGATGATCATTACGTGTATGATACTAAATCTAGTTGGAATAATGACATTCATAGTTGCATTGAGAGTTTTCTTCGTTCTCAAATCTGTATTGGTAGTCACATTTTAGGTGAGAGTTATAAATACAATGACAGTTACTTTTATAATTACATTTGTGGTAAGGGCAGAAATAGTAGTGAAAGCGAGAGTTCTAGTATAATAACTATCACGAATGATATAAATGATAATTATTTAACTAGAAGAGAGAGTTCTAATGATCTCGATGAAACTCAAAAATACAAGCATTTATGGATTGAATGCGAAAATTGTTATGGATTAAATTATAAGAAATTTTTTAAATCAAAAATGAATATTTGTGAACACTGTGGATATCATTTGAAAATGAGCAGTTCAGATAGAATCGAACTTTCGATTGATCCAGGTACTTGGAATCCTATGGATGAAGACATGGTCTCTCTGGATCCCATTGAATTTCATTCGGAAGAGGAACCTTATAAGGATCGTATGGATTCTTATCAAAGAAAGACAGGATTAACTGAGGCTGTTCAAACAGGCACAGGTCAACTAAACGGTATTCCTGTAGCAATGGGGATCATGGATTTTGAGTTTATGGGGGGTAGTATGGGATCCGTAGTAGGTGAGAAAATCACCCGTTTGGTCGAATATGCTGCTAATCAACTTTTACCTCTTATTCTAGTATGTGCGTCCGGAGGAGCACGTATGCAAGAAGGAAGTCTGAGCTTGATGCAAATGGCTAAAATATCTTCTGCTTTATATGATTATCAAACAAATAAAAGGTTATTCTATGTATCCATCCTTACATCTCCTACTACTGGTGGGGTGACAGCTAGTTTTGGCATGTTGGGGGATATCATTATTGCCGAACCCAATGCTTACATTGCATTTGCGGGTAAAAGAGTAATTGAACAAACGTTGAATAAGACAGTACCCGAAGGTTCACAAGCAGCTGAATATTTATTCCATAAAGGCTTATTTGATTCAATCGTACCGCGTAATCCTTTAAAGGGGGTTTTAAGTGAGTTATTTCAGCTCCATGCTTTCTTGCCTTTGACTTAAAATCAAAAATCTAGCAGAGCCTAAAAGATTTTTTTATTCTTTTTTAATTCCAAATAAAATAAATTAAAAGGTGTATTATCATACATATGTTTCTTGGAGAAATAGAAGGCGAAATCAATCCATTTTTTTTAGTTCTACGTTTTACATTCCTTATGTTTATTATTATATATTAGTATTAGAATTATTTATTATTATTATATATATATTTATTATTATTATATATTAAAATTATATATATATAATTAATTAGATTCCATTTTTTTTATTAATTCATTTCTTATTTATTATATTTTATACTCAATACACTCATTTATACTCATTATATAGACTGAATATATATAGAATATATATTCTATATATATTCACTTAGCTATACTTAGTATAATTTAAAAAATATACTTATCGAAAAAAGTTATCCATTGAGTCATACTAAGTATATTTGAATTCTAGTGATTATAGACTATCTTTATAACAATATAAGAAAAAAATATGAAATTTATATAAATATATATATATAACAGGTACAAATATTAAATCGAGGTACCCATTCCATGATAAACTTACCCTCCATTTTTGTGCCTTTAGTGGGCCTAGTATTTCCGGCAATTGCAATGGCTTCTTTATTTCTTTATGTTCAAAAGAACAAGATTTTTTAGATATGGACAGTAGGCACAAATCAGATATATTTTTTTTAGATCTGGAAGCAATTCGATGAATTACTCCTAAAGGTTTACATCAAAATACTGCTAGTTGATGAGAGTTACTTCGGAAACAAAGAAAAGTAAAGTCAAATTCATTTGCTTGGGTTATTTATTCTCCCAATTCCAATAAAACAGAACTGGATCTAATATGAGTTGGCGATCAGAACGTATATGGGTAGAACTTATAGCTGGGTCTCGAAAAACAAGTAATTTCTGCTGGGCCTTTATCCTTTTTTTAGGTTCATTAGGGTTCTTATTGGTTGGAACTTCCAGTTATCTTGGTAGGAATTTGTTATCTTTATTTCCGTCTCAGCAAATTCTTTTTTTTCCACAAGGAATCGTGATGTCTTTCTATGGAATCGCGGGTCTCTTTATTAGTTCTTATTTGTGGTGTACAATTTGGTGGAATGTGGGTAGTGGTTATGATCGATTCGATAAAAAAGCGGGAATAGTGTGTATTTTTCGTTGGGGATTTCCTGGAAAAAATCGTCGTATTTTTCTCCGATTCCTTATGAAAGATATTCAGTCCATCAGAATAGAAGTTAAAGAGGGTATTTATACTCGTCGTATCCTTTATATGGAAATCATGGGACAGGGGGCCATTCCCTTGACTCGTATTGACGAGAATTTGACTTCACGAGAAATTGAACAAAAAGCTGCAGAATTGGCCTATTTCTTGCGTGTACCAATTGAAGTACTTTGAAAAAAAAAAAGAAATGAACTGAAAAAATGAATGCTTCTCCTTAGAGAAAATTTCTTTTTTTTTTCGAAATTTTTCTATTTTGTTTTGATAGAAGGGGCCTTCTTTGGTTTCGAAATCCGACTATCATTACGCGAAGTGCTCCTCCGTGTATTCATCAAAAGGGGTAATTGCTTCGAATCTTAGCAATTAATATTTTTTGAAACAATATTTTTTTCTTGATTCAAAAATTGGCAGTGGATTCTTTCGATTTTTTAGTCTATTTCTGTATTCTTTCTAAATTCATAGAACTTATGCTTGATAGAAACATTATTATCATCCTATAGAGTTGACGAATGAGATGAAGCTGAGTTCATTAAATAAAGACGAAAAATGGCAAAAAAGAAAGCATTCATTCCCTTTCTATATCTTACACCTATAGTCTTTTTGCCCTGGTGCATCTCTTTCACATTTAAGAAAAGTCTGGAATCTTGGGTTACTGATTGGTGGAATACTAGGCAATCCGAAATTTTCTTGAATATCATTCAAGAAAGGAATATTCTAAAAAAATTCATAGAATTCAAGGAACTGTTCCTCTTGGATGAAATGCTAAAGGAATACCCGGAAACACGTCTACAAAATCTTCGTACCGAAATCTACAAAGAAACCATCCAATTGATCAAGACGCACAACGAAGATCGTATCCATGCGATTTTTCACTTCTCGACAAACATACTCTGTTTCGTTATTCTAAGTGGTTATTCCAGTCTAGGTAATCAAGAACTTCTTATTCTTAACTCGTGGGTTCAAGAATTCCTATATAACTTAAGTGACACAATAAAAGCTTTTTCTATTCTTTTATTAACTGATTTATGTATAGGATTCCATTCGACCCATGGTTGGGAACTAATGATTGGTTCTGTCTATAAAGATTTTGGATTTGCTCAGAATGATAAAATTATATCTGGTCTTGTTTCCACTTTTCCAGTCATTTTAGATACAATTTTAAAATATTGGATTTTCCGTTATTTAAATCGCGTATCTCCGTCACTTGTAGTGATTTATCATTCAATGAATGACTGAAAAAAAGATCCACTGATCAAATTTGAAAGTTTGTTATTTTTATTTTGTACAAAAGCTAAACAACATTCAAATCTTTTTCTTTCTAGCCACCACCCAAGGGATTCTTCCCATATTCCAAGAAAATCTTTTCAGTAAATAGCAGAATCATGGATAGGGAACTATGCCAGTGACCTACCAAATTTTATTGTAGAAATTTTCAGGATCAATGATTGGACCATGCAAACTAGAAATGCCTTTTCTTGGATAAAGGAAGAGATTACTCGATCCATTTCCGTATCGCTCATGATATATATAATAACTCGAGCACCCATTTCAAATGCATATCCCATTTTTGCACAGCAGGGATATGAAAATCCGCGAGAAGCAACTGGTCGTATTGTATGTGCCAATTGCCATTTGGCTAATAAGCCCGTGGATATTGAAGTTCCACAAACGGTACTTCCCGATACTGTATTTGAAGCAGTTGTTCGAATTCCTTATGATATGCAAGTGAAACAAGTTCTTGCTAATGGTAAAAAGGGGGCTTTGAATGTGGGGGCTGTTCTTATTTTACCGGAAGGCTTTGAATTGGCCCCCCCCGATCGTATTTCGCCTGAGATTAAAGAAAAGCTAGGTAATCTCTCTTTTCAAAGCTATCGTCCCACAAAAAAAAATATTCTTGTGGTAGGCC